AGGGCCCAGAAAAAATTACTTAGTTTTCGAGCCCCCGCTATAAGTTCTAACCATAACCGTTTAGATCGCCAATTCATACTTGCTCCAATTTCATTTTATTCGAATTGAGAGAATACCCCCAATGATTTTGACTTTATTTCTTTTGTTTCCGAAGGAACTCTCATCAACTAGCACTAGTTTGATGTGAACTAGTACTAGTTTGATGTGAACTTTTAGGAGTAATTCATCAAATTGGGTAAATCTAAACTAATAACATACCCTTCATATGATCCCAATATACATATAGATCCACCAACTTTTAGATCCACCAACTTTACATTTTAGGCATCCAGCGCCCCTGATCTATTTGAAACTAGCTAGAATTCATTTACCCATAGATCATTTTCTGTAGGCAGAAGAGCCTTTTCCTTTATGTTCGCCGGAAATCACATGTTATACCATATTTCCCGAAATAAAAATCTGTGTTATGTTACAAGTCTAAGTTTCAAAAAAAAAACGGATGAAATTTTGTCCCCTCAGATCTAAACAATCTTGTTTTTTTGAACATAAAGAAATAAAGAAGCCATTGCCATTGCCGGAAATACTAGGCCTACTAAAGGCACAAAAATAGAGGGAAAATGGAAAGTTGTCATAAAATGGGTACCTCGATTTACTATTTGTACCTGTTATTATTTTATTTTGAATATCCTATTTTTTATTTATACTAATTATATTTTTTATTTATACTAATTATAATTAAGTTATAATTAAGAATTGTAATTATTATGAATTCGTACTTATTATTAAAGATATAAGTATCTAGATATCTAAGTGATAGAATAAGTCCAAGGAATATAGAACTAAATAAATGGACTTATTCTATCACTTAGATCTTAGGTCACCAAAGAAAATTCCATTCTTATTTACTTTGATTCCGATAAGCTAACTACTTGTTTCCTACAAATAAAATAATGGAATTTAGCGCGCTCTACTTGATTGAATTGGAATTCAAAGGATTGAAGCCGTGGAACTGCAAAAAATCAGTCAGACCGTGTTTTAAAAGTTTACGTGGTATGATTTGGTCCAACATGCCCTTCTCGAATAAAGGTTCAGCCTCTTGTGAACCTTCGGGTATTGGTTGCTTCAATGTTTCTTCAATTACTCTTTTACCCGCAAATGCAATGTAGGAATTGGGCTCGGCAAAAATGAGATCTGCCAACGTACCAAAACTAGCTGTTACCCCACCAGTAGTAGGAGATGCAAGGATTGATATATATACTAACTTGCTATTGAATTGATCATAATCCAATAGGGCACATGATATTTTAGCCATTTGCATCAAGCTCAAACTTCCTTCTTGCATTCGCGCCCCACCCGAAGCGCACACTATAATAAGAGGTAGAGATTGATTGATAGCGTACTCAACCAAACGGGCGATTTTCTCTCCAACTACGGATCCCATACTGCCCCCCATAAACTCAAACTCCATAATCCCAAAAGCTACGGGAATACCATTTAGTTGACCTACGCCTGTTTGAACAGCCTCATTTAATCCTGTCTTTTTTCGATAAGAATCAAGACGATCTTCATAGGGCGTGTCCTCCTCCCCCGAATCCGATTCAAAAGGATCTTCTGAAACCTCCCCCGAATCCGATTCAAAAGGATCTTCTGAAACCTCCTCCGAATCCGATTCAAAAGGATCTTCTGAAACCTCCTCCGAATCCGATTCAAAAGGATCTTCTGAAACCTCCTCCGAATCCGATTCAAAAGATCTTTCTGAAATCTTCTTCCGAATCGCCGTTTGGATCAAAGAAATATCTTTTTGAAGGTCTTCAAGCGTGCATTCATATTTAGAAGGATCTTCTGAAACCTCCTCCGAATCCGATTCAGAAGGATCGGGATCCGGAGATGCCATGTCTTCATCGATAGGATGCCAAGTACCGGTGTCGATCAAAAATTCGATTCTTTCTGGACTATTCATTGTGAAATGATATTCACAGTGTTCACACATATTATTTCGTTCTTTTAACAATCTTTTATAATTTAATTGCTCACAATCTTCGCATAGAACCCACAAACCCACAATGTGGGGAGGAGTACCCCTAGGATACGAATGCTTAGGATCCGAATCAGATCCATCCCGATGATTCGGATCATCAGGATGTGTATCATCCGATACATTAGATTCGGGATCTTTCGGTTTTGGATTTTTCGAATCCCCCCGAGCCGGATCCCCATCAGTCGATTTTTGATCTTTCGAACCGGAATCACCCAGATTCATATCATTAAAGCAATTCGAAGCCGAATCATCAGGATTTGTATCATCCGAATCTAATGATTCGGGATCTTTCGGTTTTGGATTTTTCGAATCCTCTCTTATACGGAGATCATTACCCTTCGCGGGGTTTGGTGTGTCGGATCCCCCGCTTTCACCACATGCTTTCCACGAACTTTTTATCCCATCTCCCCATGAAGATTGAGTCTTAAAGAAAATCGGATTAAAAGACCAGTTTGAACTGTT